AAAATCGACTAGAGAATCGAGGATCTAGAGCGGGTAGCGGGAATCGAACCCGCATCGTTAGCTTGGAAGGCTAGGGGTTATAGTCGACGTCAAGTTAGCATTTTTCACTTTAACGTCTCTACTTCAAAACCGAACATGAAACTTTGGTTTCATTCGGCTCCTTTATGGAAGATGGAAAAATTCCTAGATCTAAGATAACATGTGAATCAACTTGAAAAATATACCCATACCATCTATGTCAGCTTTTTGTTTCAATAGATTCAAAACGACTCGCTTTCTAGATGATCCCTCTAGAAGACGGCGATTATAACAATCTTTCTAGTTACTTCGTTCTCTATTTCTATTTGTTTGAAAGGATCCGAACAGGAAAAAGATTTTATTTCTACCGAGCTAAAATAATATGGCCATGTCTCTAGTAAACTAAAGACATCATATAATAGCTATTTTGCTTCAAGTTTTCTCTACGAATCAAAAAAGTTGAAGATTTAGTTACGATTAGAAATCGACTTTTAGATCGTCATCCATGGACCCCTTTCTCATACTCATTCAATTGGAAGTATTGATCCAATTTGAAAATTTTGTTTCGCAATTTCAGAATCCAATTTTTCCATTTTTAAGGGGCCTTTGGATAGAAATCGCGAGAATTTAGATTTTTCCCCGGCGTGGTATTGAGAGGTAAAGGATTAAATCCCCTTAAGAAAGAAAGTTTTTGGTCGGAATAGGAATGAAACCGAAATACCCCTTAACTATTAAGGAGATTAATCGAACGAATCACACTTTTACCACTAAACTATACCCGCTACAATCCCATTATTATAGACAACCGGGACTTTTGTCGAACAGGGGAATTGGGTGTAATCAAAAAAATCATGAAAATTGGAGTGATAACGTTTTGCGTCGGGGTTTTCACTTTTATCAGATTCTGAGAAGAGGGCAACTAAATACCAAGTTCTATCTTTTCTTTTGCTGGAAGCATGGTGCTAGATACGTCGCACCAAAATCACCAAAATCAGAACAGAAAAATAAGGTTTCATTGTATTTATTCCATAAAGGCAGTCAAGTAACTAAAACAAGGAAGAAAAAATAATAGAAGCGGTCCTTTTATATTCTATCAAAAGTTAGAGCAAGTTCTCTAGTAAGTATGGAAAAAGTCCTTCTTAGTTTTCTTCTTGCTTTAATCTATACATTCTATTCTATTCTATACTCCATATCGTAATAGCCTACTAGAATTCGTTGAAATAGAAAAAGGCCCGGGTGGGTAGTGACCGGGCCAGGCCGTAGAAATAAAAAGGGCCTTTCAAAGAAAATAAAAGCAAGGAAGTCCTCTTTCCTTATCTTTATATTTCGTTTTTTTCTTTCTATTAGATCTTTTGAGTCTTGACTTTATCTAAAAGGTAAAAGGAATTGCTACTAAAAGTTTTACATATCTATAATAGATATATATCTATATATCTATATCTATATAATAATTCTATATAATAACGAGAAAGATATCTATATAATAACGAGAAAGATATAAAGATAAAGAAGGAGAAAGAACGACTTTTTTGAATCCTTACTTCAGGTGGAATGTAACCTATTAAGAATTATAATTCTCTTTCTCAATTGGGAGAGATGGCTGAGTGGATGAAAGCGTCGGATTGCTAATCCGTTGTACGAGTTATTCGTACCGAGGGTTCGAATCCCTCTCTTTCCGTTTTCCTCGATGAATTGATTTTTTCTGTTTTTTCAAATTTCAAAAATAATTTTTCCTAGTTAAACGGGTCGAATAGATAAAAAAATCCGAAGAAAATGAAAAAATCAAGCTAGAAAAAGGAACAAACCTTTTATTGAATTAGTCTTCACGTCCAGGATTACGGCTTGGGTCATTAGAGAGGAATCCAAAGATGAAGAGAGAAACAAAGAAGATTACTACTGTATAAACGAAAAGTTTGAGAGTAAGCATTACACAATCTCCAAGACCCTTTGGAAAAACGAGAAAAGAGAATAGATCATCTATTTTTATACCCCAGATTCTATTTTGACACCAAGAAATGAAGTGCTTTCTTGAAATAGAAACGAATTGGAAAAAAGTGAAATTCATTTCAAATAAGAGTCGTTTATTCGCCAAAATTGCTTTCCTACCCCTAATTAGATAACTAGATATTCTTAGATAATTAGATATTGGGGGGGGCCCTAACCCTAGACTAAAAAAAAATAATTCAAATTCAATATAATTAAGGCCTGTCACTTGAAAAGGGTCAGATATGGGGAAATGTGGCTAGCCGGATTTGATTTATCGTCGTGATCCACGAATTTCAAGGTTTGAATAGAAGGTTGATACTTTAAAGACTTAGTTGATCTTAGCAATGGGTATAATTTTTCTTGCAGAAATCATGAATTTTCTAGGATAGTATTAAGTAGCTTATCGAAAACTTACCGCGGCTTGCCACACAAAGGCTAAAAGAAAAAAGAACACAGGTATGACTGGCATAACATCTATGATTGGATTCAAAAAAGCATAGGCTTCGGGTAATTTGGCGAAGAAAAGACTACTTATATAAAGGGCAGAATTAAGACAGATACAGATCAAACTAAAGATATTAAGCATAACAGACATTTTTTCTTGTAGATAATTCTAATTTGATTGAGTTCTGGATATAACGAAAAATGAAGAAAGTAAGGTAGACAAAAAAATCCTTCTTTTTCGTTGAACCTGCCCAATCAAAACTCCTCTAATTCTCAAAGGAGAATAGAAGCAATCATATTTTTCTCTAATATTTTAATTGAGTTATATGTAATGATCAATAAATTCAGTCGAATTCTATATCTCGATGTGTCAAATTCCTAGCACGAACTTAGAATTTAGATTGATATATTCAAATCAAATATCAAAAATTTCTTATAGATATACCGCAAGACTTGACAAAAGGGGGATATTGGTCTATAATTCTAATGTGTCATAGAACACTAAATGGGATGTTGTCTAGGGTCAGGCAACGGGTTTTTCGTTCAGCCCGGAAGGTTCGATCCCTTCCGTACCGAGGATATCCGTCCATTCTATTGAAATATTCAATCAAACAAAAATGGGGCGTAGCCGAGTGGTAAGGCGACGGGTTTTGGGCCCGGAAGTCGAAGGTTCGATCCCTTTCGTCCCAAGGATATCCTTCCATTCTATTGAAATATTGAATCAAACAAAAATGGGTCATACCCCATTGGTAAGTCGTCGGGCTTTGGTCCTGAAAGTCGAAGGTTCGATCCCGTTCCTCCCAGAGGATATCCTATCCATTCTATCCGAATATTTAGTTGTTTTAAGTAAACAACAGTCTACTTAACAGTTTTCTATTGGATAAAATCTGATTCTTCTTTCTTCTCTGATTTTGACTGATTCTTTTCGGAATCATATCTCAAAATTTCCCAAATGTAAAGAAACCAAGTGCAAATGACATGCACATCTAATAGAATAGATTTGTGATTCGGGTAAGATGATAGAAGATCTATCACAACACAAGCGTTTGAATAAACAAAATAGGGCAGAGGTTTCATCCTATGCTCATGCCCTTCATATTGAAGGAAGTTTGTTACTTCGAAAAATTTTAGGCGACATATCTATTTGAATTTGCAATAATACGTTTTGAATCTAAATGCGAAATAACCTATCTTCCCTATCTCTTATTACCTATAGAGGTAGTCCAACTATTCATTTTCTATTCATTTTAGCGGCTCTATGAATTCTAAATAAGAGTTGGTTAATGAAATTCAATTACTGATAGAATTCAGTCCTTTTTTTAAGAGTGGGTTGGGGTAAAATTGAAAATAGGAGCAAGGACTGAATTTCACCTTGTTTGTCTTTGCCTCTAGTTTGCCTAGATCATAAAATTTCCATTCCGTAACTCTGTAAATAATAAAAGGTCCTTTTTGATTTATGATTCAGCAATCCAGATGAAATTGTGGGGAGTAGATAGCCCTTAAAAAGTATAAATTTCAATGTCTGTATCCCGAATCTCATTAACAAAGAAGCAAGTTAGACCTCTAACCAATATTCTTTCTTTGAATTTTTGAGGTATTTGGTCTTTGGATCTAATGAAAATTGTAAATCTATGTCTAGCTTGAGACGAACAGTGAGTCATCCATTGTATTCACTTTCATTTATGGCACGACTGAAGAAAGATTACTTCAAAAAAATACGAAAATACATATCAAATGGGAAGTGCTGTAGGTAGTGTTATCGTTCTATTTCTTCTATTCTTCTATTTTAGTGAGAACCCGTTTTCTTTGTGAAAAAATTTTTCATCCCTAAGATGGTCAATTTTCATATTGACCATAGAATATCCATATCAGTAAGAGTTGTTCAGTCTAGCCTATGTGAGTTACTTAAAGATTGAGTTATTTAAAGATGCGGATTCGTAGGTAATTCATTTTTCGTCTTATTTAGTTATGTTAGTGATGTTCCTTCTATATTTGTAATTTTGTCTATTTCTCTTAGATATTTTTCTGAATTTTTTTTCGTTTTTTATTTTTAGTTCAAATCTATATATTTCTAGAAAAAAGATTCTATTCCTCCAATAAAAGACAGGGTCTTCAGAAGATTTCTTCCGAAAAATCTTTAGCATCTATGTATAGAAGAAAAAGTATAGCTTATTCTGTTTGTCTACCGCCTGACCCAATAATTATTCCTGATTCCATAATTGAATCAATTTCATAGGGGTTCCAAATGCGAGGAATGCTATGGTAAAACTTCGTTTAAAACGATGTGGTAGAAAGCAACATGCAACTTATCGAATCGTTGCAATTGATGTTCGATCCCGAAGAGAAGGAAGAGATCTTCGTAAAGTGGGTTTTTATGATCCGATAAATAATCAAACGTATTTAAACGCTCGTGCTATTGTATATTTTATTGAAAGAGGTGCTCAGCCTACCGAAACTGTTCGGGACATTTTAAAGAAGTCGCAAACTGTTCAGAATCATTTAGAGGCGCTGAAGGTTTTTAGGAGAATTTCTACCCCCTTTGAAAAAATTTT